AAATCTTAGAAATAAATTTCTGTATTAAATTTGCAGTTTAATTTTAAAATAAGATTTGAAATTTATGGCTTATATATGATTACATCTATATTAAATAAGGGACTATGGACTTCTATCACATTTAAAGGCCTGCCTAGATGTAACAAAGGGTCATCCTAGTTTAGCCACATCTATTAATTAATAAATTCGGAGAAAAAAATTGATGATGGCATCTTATCCTAAATCTTTATGATTTAAATAACTGAGAGATACGCCAATTAAAATTTAGCATACCTTTCTTTTATAGAAAAAGATAACCGATAGACAGGAGTTTTGACAAAAATTGTATTTTTGTGAAACATTTATGTTAATTTTACTAAAGCTAGTATTTTTTCAATTTGGCAGAATCTTAATGCAATAAATTTAGAATTTATAGATGAAAAATTTCAATTGAAAGACTAATAGAGGGTTCTCTTTTTTATATTTTCAAAATATATACTTATATAGTTAAAAAGTCTATAGTAATGGAATTACAATAAAAAAAGAGAAATAAATGATGGTAATTATTTGGCTTATTCTATCGTATGGAAATTCAATAGGTATAGCTCCTAAATATGTTAAAATTAAAAATGTATTAATAAATATTCAAAATAATATTTTTTTTAAAATATTAAAATAGAATGATGATAATTTATTTGTTATGGTAAATGAAAATGAGATGATAATGAAAATGGAAAGAACTAAAGCAATTACTCCCCCTAATTTGTTAGGGATTGAGCGTAAAATTGCATATGCAAATAGAAAGTATCATTCTGGTTGAATATGAGGGGGAGTAATCATAGGATTAGCTATATTAAAGTTTTCTGCATCTATTAAAAGATAAGGGTATTGTAATACAAAAATAGAAAAAATTATTAGTGCAATTGAAAATCCTAAAATGTCTTTAATTGTAAAGTATGGGTGAAAAGAAATTTTATCAATATTTAATGATAATCCTATTGGGTTAGAAGAGCCCTTTTCGTGAATTAATAAAATGTGTAATAAGACTAAAAAAGCTAAAACAAAAGGGAGAAGGAAATGTAAGGAGAAAAATCGAATTAATGTATTGTTATCCACTGAGAATCCACCTCACAATCAAAAAGTGATTGATTGACCAAAGTAAGGGATAGCGGAAATTAAGTTTGTGATTACGGTAGCTCCTCAGAAGGATATTTGTCCTCAAGGTAGGATATACCCTAAAAATGCAGTAGCTATGATGATAAAAATAATTATAATTCCAGAAATTCATACTTTTCAAAAAAAAAAAGATGAATAGTAGATTCCTCGAGCTATGTGAATATATACAAATACAAAAAATATAGATGCTCCATTAGAATGAATTGATCGGATAAGTCATCCATAATTAACGTCACGTTGAATGTGAGAAATTATTGAAAAAGCAGTAGAAATGTCTCTAGAGAAATTTATTGCTAGAAATAATCCTCTTACAATTTGAATAACCAAACATATTCCTAATAATGAGCCAAAATTTCATATGTATGAAATATTTGAGGGGGTTGGTAAATTTTTTACTGGATTTAATAAATTATTTATCATATGTTAATTTATTTTAACGGGTGATTGCTTAGAATTTGAAATTTTTATTACAACTATTAAAGATACAATTAAGTATATTATTATTAGTAATAATAAATTTATTCTATTGTTAGAATATATTTTAATAAAATTTGAGATCTCAAATTTTATTAAAATACAAAAATTTCTGGTTATTAAAATTAAAAAACTTATAATAATTGAATTTTTATTAAAATTAATTTTCTTGTTAGGGCATAATCTAATTATATATATAAAAACAATTAATATTCCTCCAAGAATTAATAAAATTATAATTAAGGAAATGATGGCTAGTTGAAAAGAAAAATAGAATATTAATGACAAAAAAAAGGTTAACAATATGATTGATATGAGTATTATTATAGGATGAGATATTATTATTAATATAACTGACAAGAATATGATTGCTTTGATTTCAGAAAATAATATAAATAGTATATAAATTTTGGAGATTTAAAGAGAGTTATTTCTTTTCTGATATTAAAAGGAGTATCCAATTTTGGTTTACAAAACCAATATTTTATATAAATTATTTTAACTTATGTTAAATTTAATATTTTTAATTTATTTAATAGGAATTTTATCATTAATTTTAAATCGTTATCATATAATGATGTTATTAATAAGAATTGAATTTTTATACTTGTCTTTAATAATTATACTTTTTTATAATTCTTTTTTTTTAAACATTATAAATATTTTTTTATTTTTAGTAAGAATTGTGTGTGAGGCAGCGTTAGGATTAAGTTTATTGGTAATAATAAGCTTTTTTTATGGAAATGAGATAGTTAATTCTATAAATATAATCAAATGTTAATATTAATTATAATAAGGTTTTCAATTTTATGTTTATTTTATAAATTAAATTGCTTTCAGTTATTAATTTTGCTATTTTTATTAATGATTAAAATTACGTTGTTTTCTTTTTCACAGTGTGAAACTTCAAATTTATTTTTTAATATAGATTTAATAGGGCTAATGATAATTTTTTTATCTATTTGGATTTCCTTTTTAATATTAATAGCAAGAACTAATAATAATGTTAATGAAAATAAGAATTTCATTTTTTATATTATAATAATATTATTTTTTTTAATTATTTGTTTTAGAACTTCTAATTTATTAGCCTTTTATTTTTTTTTTGAGGCAGTTTTATTTCCAATTATTATAATAATTTTTGGGTGAGGATCTCAACCTGAACGACTCCAGGCTGGATTTTATATACTAATATATACTTTATTTGGAAGAGTACCAATATTAACAATAATTCTTATTTTTAAGAAAACTTCTTTGATATATTTATATATAGAATTTCAAAATTTTGAAATGGGTTTACTTTTTGTTTTTTTGATTTTAGGATTTATAGTAAAAATTCCTGTTTTCTTTTTCCATCTGTGATTACCTAAGGCTCATGTGGAAGCTCCTATTTCCGGCTCTATAATTCTAGCAGGAGTTCTTTTAAAATTGGGAATTTATGGAATTTTTCGATTTAAATGATTTTTCTTAAAAGAATTAATTTTAATAAGTCATTTTTTAATAGTTGTATCAATTTGAGGAAGTGTAATTATTAGTATTTTTTGTTTATTCCAAGTTGATATTAAATCTTTAATCGCATATTCTTCTGTATGTCATATAGGAATTGTATTTTCAGGTACTCTTAATTTTTTTTTTTATAGTTCTTATGGGTCCTTATTGTTAATAATTGGCCATGGGCTATGTAGTTCTGGGCTATTTTGTTTAGCAAATTTTTTTTATGAGCGATTTTTTACCCGAAGGATGATTTTACTAAAAGGAATGCAAAAAATCTTTCCTTCTTTAGTATTATGATGGTTTTTATTTAGAATTATTAATATATCAGCTCCTATAACAATAAATTTATTTGGAGAATTATTTTTATTTTTAAGAATTTTGAAATTTAGAATAGTTTTCATTATTCCTAGAATAATTATTATTTTTATGAGAGCTTGTTATTCAATTTATATATATAGATATTTAAATCATGGTGAAGGATGAATTTTATGAAGATATATAAATATTTCAATGCGAGAATATATAGTAATATTTTTACATTTATTTCCTTTATCATTATGATTTATAAAAATGGATCTTTTTTTTAAATGAATTTAAAGTTTAATTAGTTTATTAAAATAGTAAATTGTGGATTTACAGATGAATCTTTCATTAAACAATTTTTATTAAATGAAGAATTTTATTATTGAGTATAAGATTTTTTTTTTTTTATTTATTTTTGTATTCTTTTTTTTCAAAAAATGTGTTTTTATTTGAATATTGTGTTACTTCTATTAATTCTATAGATTTCAAATTTTATTTCTTATTTGATTGAATTAGAAATTTATTTACTTTTGTGGTTTTATTTATTTCAAGAATAGTTATTTTATATAGAAATGGGTATATAAATGAAGATAAAAATAAAAACTCCTTTTGTTTAATCGTCTTACTTTTTGTTTTTTCAATAATTTTATTAATTATAATACCTAATATATTTATATTAATTTTGGGTTGAGACGGGTTAGGTTTAGTCTCATATTGTTTAGTAATTTTTTATCAAAGAACTAATTCTTATAACTCCGGAATAATAACCATTATTAGAAATCGAGTTGGTGATGTTATAATCATTATAAGTGTGATTTTTTTTTTTAATTTTGGGTCCTTTGATATTATTTCCAATACATCGTTGGAATTAATTTGTGGTTTTTTTTTAATTTTAGCGGGAATAACAAAAAGAGCTCAAATTCCTTTTTCCGCTTGACTTCCTGCTGCAATGGCAGCACCAACTCCTGTATCTTCATTAGTTCATTCTTCAACTTTAGTAACTGCTGGAGTTTACATCTTAATTCGGTTTAATTATTTATTTTTAATAAATGAATACTCAAATTTTTTATTAAAAATTTCTTTATTAACTATATTAATATCAGGGATTAATGCTTTTTTTGAAACTGATTTAAAAAAAATTATTGCATTTTCTACTTTAAGTCAATTATCTATAATAATAATTATCTTATCTTTAGGGATAATAGAAATAGCATTTTTTCATTTAATTATACATGCTATTTTTAAATCAATATTGTTTTTATGTGCAGGATTTATTATTCATTCTCTTCATGGGATTCAAGATATTCGAATATTAGGAAATTTTTTTTCTTGTAGGCCTATTGTAATTAGATGTATATTGATTTCTATTTTATCTTTAATAGGATTTCCATTTATTGGAGGATTTTATTCCAAAGATTTAATTGTAGAATATTTTTTATTTAAAATAAGAAATTTATTTTTAATTAGAATTTTTTTTGTAAGAATTCTATTCACATTTTTATACTCCATTCGAATATTTTATTTAATTGGTTTAAAGGGAATTTTTAATATTTCATATTATTCTGTAAGAATAGAAAAAAATATGATTTTTCCAATTTATTTTTTAACTTTAGTATTAATTTTAATAGGAAATTTTTTTTCTTGAAGAATTTTAATTAACGTGAAAATTATATTTATTAGAAATGCTAGAAAATTTATTAGAATACTTTTAATATTAATTTCAATTTACATTTCTTGAGTCCACTTTAGTAATAAAAAATTATTTATTAATGCAATAAATATTGATTTTTTTTTTAAAATGTGGTTTATATCTAATCTTACTAGAATAATTTTTCTAAATAAAAATAATTTTCTTATAAAATTAAGAGTAAGAGATTGAAAATGAATAGAAATAATTGGCCCAACAGGTTTAAAAACTAATCTAACTTTCTCATCCCTATTTTTAATATGATTAAATAATAATTTTTTTAATAAAATCTTATTAAGAATTTTACTTTTAATTATTTTTATTTATTATCTTCATAGTTTATATAAAATATTACACTGAAAATGTAAAGAAAATTTTTTGAAGATATAACTTTAGGTGTAAGGCACAAAAAATTTTGATTTTTTAGGTAATAATTAATTTTATTAAAGTTAATTAGTAAAAGTATTTAAATTACATAATTTATCCTATCAAGATAATCCTTTTATCAGGCATTTTACTTAGCTCATATATGATTACATCTATATTAAATAAGGGACTATGGACTTCTATCACATTTAAAGGCCTGCCTAGATGTAACAAAGGGTCATCCTAGTTTAGCCACATCTATTAATTAATAAATTCGGAGAAAAAAATTGATGATGGCATCTTATCCTAAATCTTTATGATTTAAATAACTGAGAGATACGCCAATTAAAATTTAGCATACCTTTCTTTTATAGAAAAAGATAACCGATAGACAGGAGTTTTGACAAAATTATATTTTTTTGGGAAAGTAAAAATAATTTTCATTTATTTTCGTCCCAGCAATTCGACTTGGTTGAAGGGAAAATTCCAATTAAATTCTTTATGAAATCTATAAATATATTATATTTCAGAAGATTAGATTTATTTAATAATTTATAATTATTGAGATTTAATTAAAATTTCTAGCTAATTTTGTGCCAGCAGCAGCGGTTATACAAAAAGAAGATTTTTCTTTTTTAATATTTTAATTAAAATTGAATTCAATCATTAAGAAAAATTAAGGTGAAATTTTTTTTTCTTCTTTAAATTTTTGAAAATTTTAATTCTTTTTTAAACTAGGATTAGATACCCTATTATTAAGAGCTACATATTGTTAGTAAATAAAAATTACGAAAACATAAAGTTATGGCGGTATTTCAAGCTTTTCAGAGGAATTTGCTCTATAATGGATAAAACGCCAAAACCTTTCTATAATTTGCAAAATCAGTTTGTATACCACTATGAAAGTAATATTTTACTATTATTACTTCAATTTCAAAATTTTTGAAAAAAAATTAAGTCAAGGTGCAGCAAAAATTTTAGAATGAAGTGAATTACATTTCTTTTTAGAGAATTTTTAATTGAAAATTTAATTAGGATTTGATAGTAAAATTTTTAATAGAATGAAAATTTGAATTAAGCTCTGAAATATGTACATATCGCCCGTCGCTCTTTTCTGAAGATAAGTCGTAACAAAGTTAAAATACTGGAAAGTGTTTTGAAAATGAAATCAAATGTCGATATTTCATTTACAATGAAAATTTGTTTAAAACCGTTTTCTATTTAAAAAATAATTATAACATTTAGAAAAATTAATTTTTTAATAGAAAATGAAATTTTTGTATTATTTGTACTGAAAGGGACTTTTTAAAAAATTAAAAAAGTAATTATTTGTACCTTTGGTATTAGGGGTTTTCAAAAAAAAATAAAATTTTATTTTTCTCGAAATTAACAGATCTATAATTATAAATAGATATATATTTCATAATATGTTTTAATATATTTATAGAAGTGAAATTCTTGTCAAAGTTAAGGATAGCTAGTTATTATAAATAATTATATATTTTCTTATAATTTATAATATTATAAATTTTATTATAAGAAAATTTTAAAGGGATAAGCTTTTAAATTTTTTTTGAAAAATTAAGTTTTTTCCTAAAAAGAAATAAAATTTTTCTTATACTGTTATAGGTGATTTTTAATTTAAATTTAAAAATTAAAATTAATTAATTTAATCAAATCAAACTTTTTTTTTGAGTTAAAATGAAAATATTAGTAAAATGAGATTAACTTAGTTAATAAATTTAAATAAAAATTTTTATTTACTTGAAAAATAATTTTTAAGAATTCGGCAAAAATTTTTTCTGACTGTTTAATAAAAACAACGTATTTAGATATTATTAAATATAAATCCTGCTCAATGTTTTTATAAATTGCTGTAGTATTTTGACTATACAAAGGTATTGTAATAAGATTTTAATTGAATGCTAAGAGAATGGAATTTCAGAAAAAATCTTTTTTAAAATTAATAATTGAAGTTATTTTTATTTGTGAAGAAGCAATAATATAAATTTAGGACAAGAAGACCCTATGAATTTCAATATTATTTATGTAATAACATTATTTAAATAATATTTAATTGGGGCGATTTAAAAATATTAATAACTTTTTTTGAGAAAAGAATTTGATCCATTAATAGTGATTATATGGTAAAATACTCTAGGGATAACAGCGTAATAATTTTGAATAGACCTTATTGATAAAATAGTTTGCGACCTCGATGTTGGATTAGGATACTTATTTAATGAAGAAGTTAAATAAAGAAGTTTGTTCAACTTTTAAATTCCTACATGATCTGAGTTTAGACCGATGTGAATCAGGTTGGTTTCTACCTTAATTTTAAAATTAAATTTTAATTAGTACGAAAGGAATTTTAAAATTAAATTATTTTGTTAAGCTCTAAAATTTTTTGCATCAATTTTTGGAATTATTAAAGTGGCAGATTTAAGTGCCAGGAATTTAAGCTTCCTTTATGAGTAATTCCTTTAATAATTATTAATTTATTAATGTATTTAATTTTGATTTCTGTTGTGCTAGTGAGAGTAGCTTTTTTTACTTTAATAGAGCGAAAAATTTTAGGTTATTCTCATATTCGTAAAGGGCCTAATAAAGCTGGAATTATAGGTTTATTTCAACCTTTTAGTGATGCCATTAAACTTTTTAGAAAAGAAATAAATATAATATATTACATAAATATAATAATTCATGTAATATCTCCTATTATTAGAATATTAATAATAATAATAATTTGGATAATTTTTATTTTTTCAAGAAATATTTTAAATATGAATTTAGGGGTAATTTTTTTTCTTTGTGTTTCCAGAATAGCAGGATACTCTATTCTTTGGGGGGGATGATCTTCTAACTCCAAATATTCTTTAATTGGATCCTATCGAGGATTTGCTCAAGTAATTTCTTATGAAGTTAGAATAGCAATGTTATTAATTAGATTTTGTCTAATAAGGCAAAGATTTAATTTTAAAATTTTTTTAAAATTCCAGGAAAATGTAATGTTTATAATAGGATTTTCTTTTATATTTTTAATTTGGTCATTAATTTGTCTGGCTGAGACAAATCGAACCCCGTTCGATCTTTCTGAGGGGGAGTCAGAATTAGTCTCAGGATTTAATATTGAATATGGTTCTTGATTGTTTGCTATAATTTTTATAGCAGAATATGGTATAATTATAGCAATTAGAATTTTAACAAATTATTTATTTTTTGGGTTTTTAGGATTAAGTAATCTAGTTACTTTAATTTTAATGATAATATTTGTTTTGGTTCGAGCGACTTATGTTCGATTTCGGTATGATAAATTAATAATAATGGCATGGAAGGTTATTCTTCCCCAAACAATTCTATTATTTTTTATAATATTTTTCATATTCATTTTTTATAGTTTTTGCATCAATTTTTGGAGTTGAGTAAAAACTATATTATGTCTGCATCAATTTTTGGAGTTGAGTAAAAACTATATTATGTCTGCATCAATTTTTGGAGTTGAGTAAAAACTATATTATTTCTGCATCAATTTTTGGAGTTGAGTAAAAACTATATTATGTCTGCATCAATTTTTGGAGTTGAGTAAAAACTATATTATTTCTGCATCAATTTTTGGAGTTGAGTAAAAGCTATATTATTTCTGCATCAATTTTTGCAAAAGTTTAAACTACAAAGATTTTAACAGTGAAAATGTTAAGTGTTATATTTACACTATCTAAACACTTTAAAGATTAAATGATAAAATCATTAGTTTTAGGTTAGAAGCCTAATTATATTAATCTTAATAGGAAAATCAATTAATTCATTAACAGTGAATAGCCTCTACTTTGGCTTCTATTAAAAAATAGAAACTTTCTAAGTTCAGGTCGAAACTGAATGCAATTAATCGCTTTATTTTAAACAGAAAAGGTTAAGACAATTTCTAAATGCAAATTAGATTTTATAAAATTTAAATACTTTTCTTTATTTTAATCAATCAATTATTCCTAATTTTCATTCGAAAATTAGGCCTATTAAGATAATAAAATTAATTACAAAAAATGATACAAACAACGAGATGTTTTTGTTAATTAAAAAAATAGGGTAAGGTAAAATAATAATAATTTCAACATCAAAAATTAAAAAAATAATTCCAATAAAAAAAAATTTCAGAGAAAATGGCACTCGAGAAAAAGAAAATGGATCAAACCCGCATTCAAAAGGAGACATTTTTTCTTTTCTTCTTAAATTTTTAAATTTTAAAGTTAAAAATAAAACAAAAATAATTAAAGGAATTATAAAAATTAATAATAATAAATTAAAAATTATTTAATTTTTAAAAAACTTTTTAATTGGAAATTAAATGTACTTATTATACTAATTAAATAAAAGATTCATCAATATATAAATGTATATAAAAACAATCAAACTACGTCAACAAAATGCCAGTATCAGGCAGAAGCTTCAAACCCAAAAAAATGTTCTGAAGAAATTAAATAATTTTTAATACGAAAATAAGATACAATTAAAAAAATGGTTCCAATAATTACATGAATTCCATGAAACCCAGTAGTTAAAAAAAAAGTTGAACCAAAAATTCTATCAGAAATGGAAAATTGAGCTTCAATATATTCAAAAATTTGAAAAATTGTAAATATTAGGCCTAATAAAATAGTAATTTTTATTGCTAATAAAGCTCTTTTAAATTTTTTATTTATAATTGCATGATGGGCTCAAGTTACTGAAACCCCTGAAGAAATTAAAATTGTAGAATTTAATAAAGGAATTTCAAATGGATTAAATGGATAAATATTTTGGGGGGGTCAAATAGCCCCAATTTCAATATTAGGGGATAAACTTCTATGAAAAAAAGCTCAGAAAAAGGAAATAAAAAAAAAAACTTCAGATAAAATGAATAATAATATTCCTAATTTTAATCCTTTTAATACGAAAAAGGTATGAAACCCCTGATATGAAGCTTCACGAGAAATGTCACGTCATCATTGAAATGATGACAAAATTAAGCTTATTATTGCAATAATAAGCAAGTAATAATTTAGATGGTGAAAATAATTTACAAATCCTAATGTTAATGATAAGGCTGAAATTGATCTAGTAATAGGTCATGGTCTTTTTTCTACTATATGAAAGGGATGAAATATCATAAGTTAAATTTCATTAATATATAAAGAAATTAAAGTAACAAATACAAAACTTTGAATGACTGCTACAGCAGTTTCTAAAATTATTAAAATAAATATCACTGGTAAAGATAGAATTAATATTCATCTATTAATTAAAGACAAAGAAGATAAGAGATGGATAAGCAAATGTCCTCTAATTATATTAGCTGTTAATCGAACTGATAATGTGATAGGGCGAATTAAATTACTTACGGTTTCAATTAAAACTATAAAACATCTTAAAAAAATAGGAGACCCTAAAGGAACTAAATGTTTTATAAAATTATTAAACTTATTTAAAATTCTAAAAATGATTAATCTAATTCAAATAGGAAAAGCTAAAAACATAGTAAAAACTAAATGTCTAGAAGAAGTAAAAACATAAGGCAATAAACCAAGCAAATTTCTAAATAAAATCATGGTAAATACACATCTAATGAACAAAATATTTTTTGTTTTGGAAGATTTTAAGTTATTTATTATTTCCTGAAAAATTTTTTTTAGCAGAATTTTTCAGGAAATAATAAATGTGGATGAACTAATTCAAAAACTTGATGGGAATAGAATTAAAAATAATCCTAAAACTAATCAATTACATCTGAAATTGATTGATGTTGAAGGGTCAAAAATTGAAAATAAATTTATTATCATTTAAATAATATTTTATTAATATCAAATTTATTTTTAAAATTAATTTTAATATTTCTTTTAATTTTAAAGAAGTAAGTTATAACTATAGTTAATATAATGATGATTATCATAGCTGTTGAGAGTAAAATTCAATTTATTGGAAATAATTGAGGAATTAAGAAACACTATTTAGTAATTAAAGAATGACATTCTTTTGTTATAAAAATTTAACTAGTTTCTTCATTGAAAGTAAAATACTATGAATTGGTTTAAGAGACCATTGCTTAAACTTCAGCCACTCAATGTTAAGATGAAATGAATTTAATAAAATTTTTTATTGCAATTACTTCTATTGAAATAGGTATAAATCTGTGATTTGCTCCACAAATTTCTGAGCATTGTCCATAAAAAAGACCTGGACGTTTAGCAAATGAAAAGCATTGATTCAATCGTCCAGGAACAGCATCTATTTTTATTCCTAATGATGGAATAGTTCATGAATGAATTACATCAGCTGATGTAATTAAAAATTTAATTCTGGTATTAAAGGGAATAATCAGATTATTATCTGTGTCAAGTAGTCGAAATGAATTTTTTCTTATTTCTTGTTCTGGGATTATAAATGAATCAAATTCTTTGTTAAAATCAGAGTATTCGTAGGATCAATATCATTGATGTCCAATAATTTTTACTGAGATTTGGGATGAAAATAATTCATCTGTTAAATATAATAAATGGAGTGAAGGAAGAGCAATAAAAATTAATGTTACAGCAGGAATAATTGTTCAAATGATTTCAATATCTTGTCCTTCTATTAAAGATCGTCTTGTATAAGAATTTACAGTAATATTTATTACCATATAAATGGTAATGATAGTGATTATTAGAATAATTATTATTGAATGGTCATGGAAAAATATTATTTGTTCTATGATGGGGGAATTTCTATCAGGAAAAGATAATGAGGATCAGGTTATCATAGGTTACTTAAGGATAATGTTGTTTTGATTAAAAGTATGCTCTGAAGGAGGAAAATTTAGTATTCATTCAATAGAAGAGTTAGAGAATTGAGATGAAAATATGTTTTTTTTTTCAGTAATAGCTATTCATAAAATAATAATTATTAATCTTACTCCTACTAGGGAGATGATTGATCCTATTGAAGATATTAAGTTTCATTTAGAAAAAAAGTCTGGATAATCAGAATATCGTCGTGGTATACCTCTTAATCCTAAGAAATGTTGGGGGAAAAATGTTATATTTACGCCAATAAAAGTAATAAAAAATTGACTTTTTGTCAAAATAGAATTGAAGGTAAATCCAAAAAATAAGGGAAATCAATGAATAATTGCCCCTATAATTGCAAAAACAGCTCCTATAGATAGAACATAATGAAAATGAGCTACAACATAATAAGTATCATGTAAAATAATATCAATAGAAGAATTAGCTAATATAATTCCAGTTAACCCTCCTACTGTAAATAAGAAGACAAATCCTAAAGCCCATAAAATAGGTGTATTATATTTAATGTTTGTCCCATGCAGAGTGGCTAATCAACTAAAAATTTTAATCCCTGTTGGCACAGCAATAATTATAGTGGCTGATGTAAAGTAAGCTCGAGTATCTACATCTATTCCAACTGTGAATATATGATGAGCTCATACAATAAATCCTAGTAACCCAATAGCTAATATTGCATAAATTATTCCTAAGTTCCCGAAAGGTTCTTTTTTCCCTGTATGAAAACAAATAATTTGGGAAATTATTCCAAATCCAGGAAGAATTAGAATATAAACTTCAGGATGACCAAAAAATCAAAATAAATGTTGATATAAAATAGGATCTCCTCCCCCTGAAGGGTCAAAAAATGAGGTATTGAAATTTCGATCTGTTAATAATATGGTAATAGCACCTGCTAATACTGGTAAGGATAAAAGAAGTAAAATTGCAGTAATTAAAACTGACCATACAAATAAAGGTATTCGTTCTAAGGTTATTCCAATTGAACGTATGTTAATAATGGTTGTAATGAAATTAATTGCACCTAAAATTGAAGAAGCCCCTGCTAAATGTAAAGAAAAAATAGCTATATCCACAGAAGGCCCATAATGAGATAAATTGGAGGATAAAGGGGGGTAAACAGTTCAGCCTGTTCCAGCTCCTCTTTCTACTAATGAGGATCTGATTAATAAAAATAATGATGGAGGTAATAATCAAAATCTTATGTTATTTATTCGAGGGAAGGCTATGTCTGGGGCCCCTAATATAATTGGAACTAACCAGTTTCCAAAACCACCAATTATTATTGGTATAACTATAAAAAAAATTATAATAAATGCATGAGCTGTTACAATTACATTATAAATCTGATCATTTCCAATTAAAGTTCCTGGTTGTCCTAATTCTATTCGAATAAGAATTCTTATAGAAAGTCCTATTATTCCAGCTCATCTCCCAAAAATTAAGTATATAGTACCAATGTCTTTATGATTTGTAGAAAATATTCATCGCGGTAAAATGACTGAATTAGGTGATAAATTGTAAATTTATTTATGGAAAATATTTCCTTTTACTAATAAGATTTATCTGGGAATATTTTTTACTTTGAAGGCAAATAGTTTAATTAACTTAAAATCTTTTTAAATTATTATATTAAATAATACGACTGAAAAAATTAGATTTAAGTTAATTAATGACCTTTTAAAAATTTTAATTTTATTAATTCCTTTTAAGAATTGGCTAAAAGATATTAATATTGGAGTTATTAATCGTATATAAAAATAAATATTAATTAAAGATGAAATTACGAGGATGATTATAATAATTTTAGTAATTTTAATAATAATTATAATTGCTATTAATTTAATAAAAAATCCAATGAATGGAGGTATCCCTCTTAAAGATATTATTAAACAAATAAAACTAATTTTTTCTGAAATTAGTAATTTTTTTATAAAAAAATTACTAATTTTAGTTAAGTTATTTTTACTAATTAATTTAATAATATTGAAAATAATTAAAGTATAAAGTAATAAGTAAGAAATTCAAAAATTTCTTTCAATATAAATAAGAATTGCTAGTCACCCTAAATGAGAAATAGAGGAAAAAATTAAAATTTTTTTAAGTAATTTGGTATTTAGAGCTATAATTGATCCAAAAATTGATGAAATTAAACCAATTCTTAAAATTAAATCGGATTTAATTGAAAATAAAATAAATAAAGGAATAATTTTTTGAATGGTTAATATTAAGAATAATGATAAAGCATCAAGATTCTCTCTAATTATCGTTAATCAAAAGTGAAATGGGACTAAAGCTAATTTAATTAAAATTGAAACATTTATTAGGAAAATAGATAGGGTTGATTCATTTAAAAATCTTAAGGTAGAGGATAGGAAAAATAAGGTAGAAGAGAACGATTGGATAATAAAATATGTAATTATTGAGCTGCATCTATTTATTTTGGTGTTTTGTAAAATAGGAATAAATATTATTATGTTTATTTCCATCATTATTCAAAAAATGAATCAAAAATTAGAGGAAATTGTAACTAAAATTGTAACTAAAATTAATCAAATTATTAATTTTTTAAAAAAAATTAATAAAGGAAAAAATCATATTTGGGGTATGAACCCACTAGCTTAAATTTAGCTTACTTTATT